CGAGAATCGAACTGTCATTGAAATCAGATCCAGCTCGAATGGAATCTTTGGACCGGCTAAGCGAAGTTTAAGGAATAACTGAAGCTATCGGCGGAAAAGGATATCTTGATGAAAGGGAAATGGCTATTCTGGATTCGACGTCTTGCTTCGACGTTTTGGAGGAAGGGCTGTTAGGGCAAGGGCTTCAGTTAAATTAGCTTTCCCGTTCGGCTAAGCCGGAAAGAGTTATCTCACTGGCTGAACGAAAAAAGGGTATCAAAAGGAGTGGTATAAAAAAGTATACCCCCCTAAATGATACCCTTTTGAGTATAAGGAGCAAAAGCCGGATCTTCGAACTTAAGAGCAGAGAAAACCTACTTCCTTCAGTACGGGAAAGAGTTGCTCTTTCTGCTTTAGGTGCAGCCAGTGACGGGCAATAAGATTAGGAATGGGCCTAAGCGCAGGAAGGGAGCAGGGAGAAGCAGCGGGGAGAAAGAAATCTGAGGTAGAGGGGTAAGTTACCGACCGTCTCGATCCTCAAAGGAAATAGGCGCTACCATAGTCACAAAAGAGATTCCATATGCACCACCTATCCATCATCATCCCAGTTTTGTTACTCAAGATCACGATTGTCGGGGCACCCTTCTTTAAGACCCAGGAGCGGACCAAAAGCAACCTATCTTGCTGCTCCGAGTGCCTACCCCATAACTGATTTCTTTTTATTATGCTGATATTTTTTGGGAGAGACAAACCGCATTTTTGGAAGGATTTTCCCGGATTCCTACACGACTTGTTGAGGCAAATCTTTTTTTTATTGTGCCATTAGGTTTTAGGCTTTAGTATGTAATTTTTCGCAGAACTCGAAAAGGAGTGTAGCACTTTTATTAATTATTAATAGTCGAATTGATCGCCTTTGAGAAGTGGGAAGAGTCTAGGTTGTGAACTCGCGAATCATCTTGCTTTATTTAATTTCCGAGTTCGGGACAAGGAGGGTCATTAGCCATAGGCGCCTTACCACGATCGTAGCCCTCCAGCGCGACGCATCTGTCCCGAGACAGTAGCTCTCCTAAACCTTTAATTGGCTTTCAAAGCAGTTAACAGAATTCCTCTCCGAAGCTGCGAACGGACCTCCGCTTGTCAGCTCTGCTGTAATCCTTCTACCCATCGCTTTCAGCTCACCTTGAAGACCCCTAGCCTCTCTACGGACTTAATCTACCCATCTTATCGGCTCACAACCTAGACGGTTGTCTTCTGTACGGGAGGAAGGCTGTCGCAGGGGAGGAACCATTTTGAAGGGGAGTTCCACTATCTGAGTTAGGCCGATATCATTAGATAGGTAGGCTGATCTCCGCTTCTATCCTCCCGGGATCAGAAGCAGGCGATGGCGCAAGTGGAGTGAAAAGCTTTGAGTGGAAGGAAGGTCCTTGTTCAGCTCCGCCTATTCATCTCTTCTTTCAAATAGTGAAAGCAAATTACCCTTTTCTAGTTCTCACTCTGTTGTGGGGACCCACCAAGACTGTCTTTCCTAGTCTATAGGTCCAATCTCATCTGCTAGCGCTTCTTCTGGTCGGGACACATTCATAGATTTCTCATAATTGTTCCTGGGCTTGCAAGTGACTTACTGCTTTTGGCCGTTCTTGCTGTCTTAAGTCGTCCTCTTTCTTTATAATTAATTTCTTTCGTGCCTGCCCGGAGGCTAAGGGGAGAACTGCATGTCCTACTAGTCGGATAGAAGCCTATCCACCTACCAGCCTACCTTGTTCATATCGAGCCGGACAGGAGAGACACTCTTTAAAGTTAATAGAAGCAATTCCTTTTATATTATAGAAAATAGGCGCGTGATTCAAATAGGGGAGTTCCGAACCAGCAGCAAGCCCTTTCTCGCCCTTTCTAATGTCCTAGGCGAAGGCAATGCAGGCCCCGAGAGATCCCATTTTTTTTATCGCTCCACATAGCTCACGACCCGGCACGAAGAAAGATCTTAGATGGGCGGATGCGAATTTGGATCTATCAACGGAGCAATGGAATTCAAGTCGTAGCCGTGTCTGACCCCCGTGATCCTTCTTTCCTTCTTTTGAAGCTTGTTGCCCTTTAGTGATAGTGATAAAGAGCACACCTCTACCTCTAATCTATCCCGCTCACGGTTTTCTTCCTGCTCACCAGGAATGGTAGAGAGAGCTCCTTTCTTATTCCATTTCCGGTGATCACGAACTTGGAAAACGTCCTGCAATCAAACTAAAGAAGAATCCACTCATCTCGACGTTCTTAGGCGGGGACAGGATTCGAACCGGCTTGTGACACCACCCCAGTAAGAGATCAACGAAAAGCATCTTCCGACTAAAAGAAAGTAGTTGAAAACCGAGACCAAAGGAGTGTACTTTACTTAATTAAGGAAGTGTACTTAACGAGGGGCTGTTGAGTAAGGGGGAGGTCGGTATTAGAAGTCTTTTTTCTTTCACGGGCACAAATGAGTACAGATATAAGAAACAGATAGAACAGGAAGAGTCGGTGGTGCTGCTAACTGAAGTACGTGTGCATCCCCCTCCGTTCAACCAACGACGTAAATATCCTAATCCGGCATGTCCGGTCTATCTCTCTCATCGAGCTTACGCTTTCGAAGGAGAAATACAATAGGTTTCATGCGGAACGAGAACATTTTTCTTTGGTTACACTCCTTGAAATCCAATCTCCGGTAAAAGGCATAGACCAGATCATCTTTTGATTCTTTCATCTTTGCTTTGAGTTCTCATCCAGCTGTAAATCCTCTACTTGTTGGCCTTGGGAGAAAGAGACCACTTCGGGAACTCTTCACTCTTCGAGGAGGATAGCCACTCTCTTTACTTTAGAATCATCTTTTTACACGGCTCAGTGCAAAGCAAAGCTCTTTCGTCGAGATTGGCATTAGTGAGCACTTATCTCAGTATAAGATCGAAAAGAATGGAATGCATTGGTCTTGCCTGGGGTGAACTGGTTGAAATGAAAGATAGCATCTTACCGAGCTCCTACCCCTAAGGGTAAGGGTGATCAATTATCCCAGAACCTGATTCCTATGTGTAAGGAGGAGCGGCTGGGACTCTATATAGCAATATCATAAGCAGTTCTTTCTTTTCCCGAAGCTGGCTAGTCTTCTATTCTTTGCGCTCTCCCCCTTCAAAGTTTCTCATTCTTTCTTCCCTTTTCGCCCGCTTCGCTGGAATCTTGTTCTCTCCATAAGGAGGTTCTATAGTCACCCGATCTCTACACGATGCTGCGGAGCACCTCTTGTAGTCTTTGGCTGACCTGATTGGTGCTTTCGTAGCGGGGAATGCACTTCGACTCCCCCTATCCCAGACAGAATGAAGCTTTCACACCCTGGCCCACGGGGAACTCATTTGTAAGAGAAACTGCACCTTTCCCATGGTAGCTCGGGTCTAGTCAATTGCCTTACCTCTCGCCCTGTGATTGATTTTGGTGATTCTTGGGCTAAGGCTTTAGCTTTACTATTTACGCGTTATGAAGTTTCTTTTCTTTCGGTGAGTAGGCTCCTTGCTTCGTCAGTCAATCTTGTTTTCGAGGAGCGGGGGAAGCAGTTACTAGCAGTTCGGGAGGAGGCGGGTTTGGGGGAATAAGACTTTTTCCTTCTGAGATCGGGGATGGACAAATCGGATACGAACATTTGAATGTTGACTTGAGACTTCCGGTCCTTGATTTTGAAGATGAGAAGTTGTCTCGATCGAAAGAGACCTTTGACGCGAGAACGAGTCCATTGTCGCCTATAAGATAAGGGCAGCGGCCAAAGAATTCGTTACAGGGGATTCGCTCAAAGCAAAGAAGCTACGGATGACCCTTCACAGAAGAAGAAGAGCTAAAGCTAACACGGGCGGGAGACCCAGACTTTCATACTTCAATACCCTATGTCCCCACCAGTACTGAACACAAAGAAAATATTGATTTGAAGTTGAATGAATTTCTCGATATCTCATTCCAATCTCAGGGATTCGATTTGCGCCTAACTCGCACTGCTTTCAAGAACTAGCTTTCACACTCCTTCTCTATAGTTGATCCATAGCTTGAACAAGACAGCTGCACCAGGATAGTAAGTAAAGCGCATCCACAACTGCCGCAGAAAGAAGAGGAGCATCTATACTATCTTCCGCAACTTCCGAAAGAGCCACATCAAGAACAAAAGCGGGTACCGCATGTGCCGTAAGACAGGCAGGAATGGGATATATATTTGAAAGAACAATAGCAAGGAGAGGACCAATTCTTCCAGATGAAAGATGACTACCAATGAACCAGGCAGGGACTAATCAAAATAAGGATTCTATTCCATTAGCCGAGGAAAGAAGTAGCAAAAGTAGGATAGGAAGCTCTATTTGATCTAAGGGATGGCTAAAAGGCCAAATCCAGCTAAGCTAAGAACAAAAAGAAGAGATCAAGGAGAGGGATATAGCTCTTTTTACGGGAGCTAGACGAGCACTCGCAAGAGAGCGACCGGCAGATCTAAAACTGCTCTAGTAAAGTAGAACGAAAGTAGTCTCTTATAGGCACACGAGAGAAAGCAATTCAGTTTGTGAGGAACCGGCCACTTCTTTATATACGTCACCATTTGACGATCTGTCTGTTCAGGCAGGTGCCACGGAATTGAGTACGGAATCAGAGATGGGGGACAGCAACGTCAAAGACTGAGGGAAATGAGTTCCGAGACTCATCTAAGTTCCCATCGGCCGTTTGCGGGATGGGGAAAATCAGAATAGAAGCTAAAAGCAACTGTCTCAATAGGCGCAAGGAGCGTTTACACTCGACAAGAGGTCTCAGAGCGACCCCTATGGTATGGTATGGTATGGCTAAGCTCCGTTCATAGCCGCACTGACGATCTGTCTTTAGTAGGTCGTCTATTCTTTCTTACCTCGGGATAGGAGTTCCTAGCCCCATTTAGTAGAGATCACCGGATCTTCTTTCTTCTAAAAGAAGTTCTGAATCTTCCTGTTCCGGCCGGGGTCAGTTGAAGGCAAGAAAGGGCGAAGGACCAGAGGGATTAGGCTTCGTTCCTGCGTATTCCTTCCTTGCTCTTGGGTTCCTCCCCGCTCCACTTTTCTCTCCCCGTGCCCAATCCTGCCCAGCTAACCAGCGCACCTTCACCAACCCATGTGTCCCGTTTCGGGGAGTCAGTCCTTCGATGAGCCGGATAGAGGGATAGAGATCACGCGCTCCATCTATCTCCTGCCGAACCACTTCGCTAGTCAAAATGGGTCGCATTCAGATAGCTTTTGGCTACTCCCTCCACTTATGGCCCAGTTGTAACCTTTAACCCCCTCTCTCTTTTTACTTTCTAACAGAAAAAGCCTTTTTCCCAAACTCTTCCATCCACCACGCGCCTTGCCTTGTACGATGCGCTCTGGCATCCCCTTTGTCCAACAAGTAAGGTCCTCTTGGGACCCTTCTTGCAACGACCTCTGTGCCGCAAGGGGCCATAATAAGTCTTCTCTCAATCTTGAATATCAAGCAAAAAAAGAAATGCGAATTCTTAGCTGATCCTCGATTGACTGATCCAAGACGGAATGAAATCGATTGACTTGAAACAGTCTATCTACCGTCTATTGACTTCGTCCTGCGGGCATCTTCAAACGCGATCGATTCTTTTGGGCTTTTCTCACTCTTAATAGGTATTCTCGAGGCGAGGTCAATGAGATGCTCTAGTCAAGCTCCTCTGCTCACAGCACGACTCTTTGTTTCAATCCGTCTTGAATGGTCCTCTTTCCGCGGCATCATCCTAATATTATGCTTGGCACGGTCCTCTTGATTCAATCTCAAAGGTCTTCGCGCGGCCTCTCTTTTTGTGAGAACATCGAGACGTGAGGAGTGAATAAGCCAATGAGAAAGCTGAGAAGCCGAACCCGGGCAGGGTGTGCAAAGGATAGAATCCAGCCGGGGTCTGGAAGATTGCCCTCACCACTTCAGTTCTCATAGAAGGAGAAGCTGTGAGCTAATAAGAAGAAGGCTCGCAAATCTTTATCCCCTAGCCCTGCTCCCCCGATGCCTTCTCCCGAGAATGAGATTGGAGAGGGAAGGCCCCGCCTCGCTCCCCGAATAGACGGATCTAATGACGGAACTAAATGCCCTGTTGATAGATAACCCCTTGCGGCTACCTGTTGATTGAGATTAAAATAAAGGGATGGTAAATTTCCAATTAGATCGAGATTCTTCTTTCTTGTTATGGATAGAGGTTAGCTTTGCCAGCTGTAACCGATGCTACAAAGGTTGAAAACGGAGATTCCTTGATGCCGTTCGCTTGACGTGAGGTCATTCCTTTCAACTAGCCTATACCCATCATATGAGGAGCTTTGGATCAAACCTAGCCTTTCGCAAGGAAGCCTGTCTGTACACACCTTATGACTCGAGTGTACCAAAAGAGATCGGATCCAGATTCAATACTTCCGGGATTTAGGGGTTGTTCTTCGCTGAGAGCTTCTTCACTCAATTACCAAGATTCAATCGACTTTCTTTTTCCGTTAATAAAAGAGAGGAGGTATAGCACCAGCCCTCAAGCACTACACCAATAATTGACAAGCTGGATAAGCCGGGTAAACTTCTCCCTCTGCTGCTACTGGATATCGACCTAAGAGATACTAGACCAGGTATGAAAGGAAGGGCTTAGTCTCCGTAGATGGAATGAGAATACACAGGAGGTTAACTCAGTCCTATTATTAAAAGAAGTAGCGCCTTCGCTTACTCATTCCTCCGTATGGCTTGGGGGTCGGCTTGCCGGACTGACCGACTAGTAGTGAGAATACCTCCCCATCCTCCGCCTGCTGCTTAGGGGTTGCTGGTGACGGTGCCATCCTCAGAATCCTTCCTATTCGGCTTCTGGCTTCAGCCTCAGATTTGTGCTGCCTTTCGGCCTTCGCTTGCTTCAATGTTGCCATGAATACGCTTGTTGGTTGACTGATCCTTTGTTTGATATGATCCTACTATAGAAGACGTTTACTTTTGACCTTCCTGCATCCTTTCCTTCTCCCTTTGGAGATGTTTAAACTATTGATTGCCGTGTTCTACTTGGCTTACAGAGATGTTTTAAAGTGTTTTCTTCTTATAAGCAAATAACGGCTCACGCTTTTTCACTGGATGTGCTTTTGAACGGGTCAAAGAACTATGAAATTGTTTTCTTCTTTCTTCAATTCAAACTTCAAACCTCGTAAGCCTTTATTTACTATTCCACCCGGTAAAAGCCAACTTTACGATTTACTGCTTCCAGTCTTTGCAATCCGTAAGTCCTTACTTGAAGCCCTAGGTAAGGTTTAAGTCTTCCAAGTAAAGTAATGCAGAATGGAATGGTTGATGGACTTGCTTTCTCGCCTTTCCGCAGGAACCTCTGTCTCACTTATTGACCTCTAATATAATCTGAGGGTAGCCCAGTCAGCTTACTCGCACCTATAGTGGCAGCGCCTTATTCCACTACGTATCTGTCTGTCTGTTTAAAGAAAGAAATTGGTTAGTTAGATCACGCAAGAACTGGCGTACCAAGGGAGATCTTTCGATCACTTAGACCCAAGGCACGTCTTCATCAAGCTCTCGAACAAAGAAAATATGCACCAAAAGAGAAGTTTTTTATTGAGGGAGTTTAGGGTTTTCTGCTGGAGCCATGATTTCCGTCTCTGCAATGGTGATCCAATGCATGCGCGGGTATCGCGACCCCATCTGCCTATTGTCTTCTTTTTTGAGTTTCGCCTGACGTCTCGACTTTCGGAATTGGCCTGACTGGTCCTACGAAGCTTGTCTCACGCCCCAACGTAGCTAGGGTTTGTGTAGAAGTCGGTCTTCTCAAGGAAAACCTCCAAAATCGTGTTTGGATTGGATCTACTGTGTATGGATCACCAGCAAGAAATCGTTTCTTTTTGAATACCTAAGTTCTGCACGCATTGCAGACGACAAGGTCATGCCCGTTACGAATGCAAAGTGGCAAATAAGGAACCTGGTGTCAACCCGTCACCGAGAATGGCCTATGTTCCAAGAACCAATGCTACCATCAGAACCTACCACTGAAACGATGCCTGCTGCTGATAATGCGGCTCTTGTTCAAAATGCACCTGCTGGTGTGGCTGAAGCTGCAAATAATGCTCCGGTTTTTTCTTTTTATTTTCATGCTAATAACCAAAGCTTTTAAGTAAGTGAGGGCTGCTATCATACTAGCGAGGAGGACACGGGCTCACTCTCTGTTCAACAGATAAGGGAATCCTATTAGGGAAAACTTGCCTTATCTCACTGCTTTCACTGGCTAACCCTACATAGCTTTACCAGTAGAGAGAAGGAGCACCCTTACTTTGCTGTGATGAAACAACTTTCTTTACACTTGATGGCTTGGAATACGATTATACGTCTAGATGGGGGCATTTCAGGTCTTTTCTTTCACTCGAGACGATGATAATTTGCGTAATGCGTAAGAAAGATTCTATGATGAGCCCGAACCTTTCCTCGGACACCTTAAACTTAAAGTCAAGTCAGTTCCTCAACCCCGTCTGTGGCTGTTGGTTAATTGGTAGAGGAGCACGATCAAATAGATATCAAAAACTAATGCATTTTGATGGCTAATCTATCATTGAGGGGAGACTTTGAGTTCAGTTAGATCTTACTTAAAAGATCATTAGATCGGAGGTTGGAGTGTCACTTTCCCCGGAACTTTCTGTTAGGATGTTAGCTTCTCTTCCCCCTCATTCCTGCCTTCACTCGATTCCAACATCAACTGGTTCTTAAAGAAGGTGGTCTGACCTTACTCCAATTCCCCTAGGGTTAGGGGGTAGCTGCAACAACATAAGATGGATAAGCAGGGGTCTTAATGTCTTTCGAATGAATCCTCCTCCCTTTGGAACTCTATAGAACCTTCTGTCCCTTCGGGTAGCTACTCGGATAAGCAGCTTAGCTCATTAGCTCATATCAGATTTAGCTAGACGGGTTGGTTTGGAACATCAAGCAAGATCTACCAGCAAAAGGTAAGTATCCGAAGACGTGATCCAAGGTTCCATTCTCCGGGGGTGTAAGCCTTCTTTCTCAATATCCTCATCTGCCCTATCTCCTTTTCACTCTATTGAAGTGGAGCTAATTGAAGACTCACATGGATGAGGCTATACCTATATTCTATCTTAAATAAAATGGGAGACGGAACCAGTTACAAGTAAATACTTGTTTACTCCCTAAAGGGAGAATTCCAGTAGTACCGATCAACCTTTCTGTGAAATCCTTTCCGCCGGTACATCATAAATAAGAAAAGAAGAGAAGCTTCAGTTTCTTGCTTATCTATGGAATATCGCATTGTTACTGGCCTTTCTTTCAAATCCTTTCCCCTGGTCTTGCCTCTCGTAAGGGTGTTGATATCCTCGATTCGACGAATCTTGTCTTTCGCGTGTTGAAATTTTCCTGGTGTGAAAAGTGAGCCTGAACTGACTTGGAAGTCCGATGAGTTTGCGCGACGGTTAAGGTTTACCTTGCCTCGAGAGCTGGGGCACGTGGTTGGTGCCCCGTCCTGGTTCGATTGTTCAGCAGAGCGATCAAAAGCGCGCGCGTTGAGCTTCAGTGGAAAAGGTTGTATTAAAGTATAGAAAAAAGATGTTGATTCTCATACCCTATGTCTAAAGCTGGCAAGAAAGAAGAAAACTCTTTATCTGGCGGTCTCGTATACGTATAGTTGATCACCGCTGCCAGAACCCCAAAATATCATAAGAGAAGTGCGAAAGATCTCCCCTTCTTCTTCTATCGGACTTCATAGCTCTAGCTGTAGTGATGCTCGCCTTATCTTCACTTCATACCATAAGGTCTATCCCTATCTCTGAGGCGGGTGGAGCTATTCTATTGCTATTTGGCATCTGCTTTTCTAATCTAAATCGCAGCGCTGTCGACGTCTATGATATGATCCAAAACCTTCTACATACCGAAACCCCTTAAACCACCTTCTAGACTTTCGGCGGAAAAAGAAGCCGAGCCTTACAGCAGGAGTTCGGGACTTTCCTTTCGCCTGCAACAAATCGTAAAGTCGTCGCGCCGGGCCCCGGTGTCGAGCGAAGCATCAAGAAAGAATTTCAATTGGATGAGAAATCTGGTTCGATGGCTGTTCTCCACTAACCACAAGGATATAGGGACTCTCTATTTCATCTTCGGTGCCATTGCTGGAGTGATGGGCACATGCTTCTCAGTACTGATTCGTATGGAATTAGCACGACCCGGCGATCAAATTCTTGGTGGGAATCATCAACTTTATAATGTTTTAATAACGGCTCACGCTTTTTTAATGATCTTTTTTATGGTTATGCCGGCGATGATAGGTGGATTTGGTAATTGGTTTGTTCCGATTCTGATAGGTGCACCTGACATGGCATTTCCACGATTAAATAATATTTCATTCTGGTTGTTGCCACCAAGTCTCTTACTCTTATTAAGCTCAGCCTTAGTAGAAGTGGGTAGCGGCACTGGGTGGACGGTCTATCCGCCCTTAAGTGGTATTACCAGCCATTCTGGAGGAGCAGTTGATTTAGCAATTTTTAGTCTTCATCTATCTGGTGTTTCATCCATTTTAGGTTCTATCAATTTTATAACAACTATCTTCAACATGCGTGGACCTGGAATGACTATGCATAGATTACCCCTATTTGTGTGGTCCGTTCTAGTGACAGCATTCCTACTTTTATTATCACTTCCGGTACTGGCAGGGGCAATTACCATGTTATTAACCGATCGAAACTTTAATACAACCTTTTTTGATCCCGCTGGAGGGGGGGACCCCATCTTATACCAGCATCTCTTTTGGTTCTTCGGTCATCCAGAGGTGTATATTCTCATTCTGCCTGGATTCGGTATCATAAGTCATATTGTTTCTACTTTCTCTGGAAAACCGGTTTTCGGGTATCTAGGCATGGTTTATGCCATGATCAGTATAGGTGTTCTTGGATTTCTTGTTTGGGCTCATCATATGTTTACTGTGGGCTTAGACGTTGATACCCGTGCCTACTTCACCGCAGCTACCATGATCATAGCTGTCCCCACTGGAATCAAAATCTTTAGTTGGATCGCTACCATGTGGGGGGGTTCGATACAATACAAAACACCCATGCTATTTGCTGTAGGGTTCATCTTTTTGTTCACCATAGGAGGACTCACAGGAATAGTCCTGGCAAATTCTGGGCTAGACATTGCTCTACATGATACTTATTATGTGGTTGCACATTTCCATTATGTACTTTCTATGGGAGCCGTTTTTGCTTTATTTGCAGGATTTTACTATTGGGTGGGTAAAATCACAGGTCGGACATACCCTGAAACGTTAGGGAAAATCCATTTTTGGATCACTTTTTTCGGGGTGAATCTTACCTTCTTTCCTATGCATTTCTTAGGGCTTTCGGGTATGCCACGTCGCATTCCAGATTATCCAGATGCTTACGCTGGATGGAATGCCCTTAGCAGTTTTGGCTCTTATATATCCGTAGTTGGGATTTGTTGTTTCTTCGTGGTCGTAACAATCACTTTAAGCAGTGGAAATCAAAATAAATGTGCTCCAAGTCCTTGGGCTCTTGAACAGAATTCAACCACACTGGAATGGATGGTACAAAGTCCTCCAGCTTTTCATACTTTTGGGGAACTTCCAGCTATCAAGGAGACGAAAAGCTATGTGAAGTAAAAGAAGAAAAGGTCGACGACTGCTACTAAGAACCTAACAGAACTTTTTCGAAAAGAAAGCCATGGTCGAAGCGGTGCGCTCATTCTGCATTTTTTTCGTTCAAAAGAAAAGGGCACGAGAAAAAAGCAGCTGGATGTAATAAAGGAAAAAGACTTGCTAAGCTTGGATGCAGCAAATGAGATAGATTGAATGAAAGCATTGGATCAGGGCATCCAATCACAGGCGAAAGGCCCATCTTATTATAAGAGTTTTCCCTCTCCCCGGGCCTAGTCTGACTCATCAAGCTGCAATGCAAAAGTTGTCCTTTAAGCATTCCAGTAGTGTTCATTGTATCATTGGCCTGTAATGAAAAACGATTCTAGGAGAGAAGTTCGTTATCTACGTTTCTTATCATTAGATGAGACAGTTAGCCGGATGAGTTCCAAAGACAACAGCCGATTGTCCCCGCGAAGGCACGCGCCCTCACGCTTTCGAGCAGAATATCCATACCTTTCTTTTAGTAGTGAATGAGATGCTTGACAATAACGCAAAATTCAGACATAACATATAAGGTGTAACACAATGCCTTAAGTGTGGGAGGTCAGCACTCTCTTTTGTCTTTTTGCCCAATATCTCCTTCGGGAAGGAGCGAAACCTTGACTAACCTTTCCCTACCGAACATAAAAGTTTGCATTGGGAGCCCCTATCATTTTTTAAAGAAAAGCAGTTAGTTGTAACGAGGTCTCCCGAAATGATCGTGAGAGGCACGTACCCAGCTGGGGATTCGAACCCGACTCTTCCAGGGCTTCTTCATGTTATAAGATGACGGCAACCGCTACCACCACTCCGAAAGGGCAACCTCCTCTCTCTATAAGATATAAGAATTTGCTCGAATACGAGAACGTAAGCGCTAGGTAAGTCTAGTCATCAACTAGACGTTTGGGTATAGTCGCGTTAGCGCTTTTCTGATCGCTTTGAAGCTTTAGCTCTCGATTCGCTCGCCATAACAAGCTGAGCGTCATGGTCGAACACACACACCCTTACCTTAAGGTAAGGCACGGTTAGCCGGTCAAGAGACAAGACTGGAGGACAGTCACAGACTCGCGTTTAAGTCAGAGTCTCAGCGAACAAACACTCACTTAATCGAAAGCTAAATAAGAAACTTTGGAATGGTAACGAAGATCGAAATCCTTCCTTCCGGCAAGGTCGAACAGTTTGTAAGGCAGAAAGATCAGACTCAGTTCGAGATTCCTTACGAATTAGGGTAAATCAAGGACCCTTTCTTCCTAATCAAAAAGAAAGCCCTGTTCTAGCAAACTCTGTCTTAACAGATGATTCTTTAGATTCGGATGGAGATGCTTTTGAGGGGCTTTATTTAGCTGTATGTTACGAAGCGTAGGGTCTTAACTAGAGCGGTCCTCTCGGAAAGATGTTGACCCCGTCACCGATGCTCTTGGCTTTCGTGTGTCACTGATTTAGCTTCCGATTGGGTCAGTGTGAAGCATTGGGTTTCTGCCTTAAGCTCGCCTGTGACTGTCCTACTCTCCCAAGTCAGTTTCGAATCTGGATGACCTACTGTTTTGACTACGTTACAGCTGGATCGGTTAGTTCTGGGATGATTGATGCCTTCCATACATCAGCATTCTAGAAGTACAGCTTTTGTTGTGTGTGTTCTTTCCAACTGGAAAGACTTGGCTGGCTGGCTAGCCCCTTCTTTCCTTATCTAATTACATAGATAGAAAAGTCTTTCTTGCCGGAGAGTGATAATTGAGTAACGATTGATTCAAGCCCGTCACAAGGTGCCAGAGTAGACTTCTAAGCAAGATCGAGTATAGAGTGAGGAAAGCCTTAGTCTGAAAACACAAGAAGTAGGTAGCCGTTATCAGTCCACCGAAAGTGGTCAATCAGGCTTCGCACCTTCCCTTACTAAGCTTTCAGTCCTAATAGCTACTTCCTTGCCTTAATAAGCTCCCAGGAAAGCCTGCTTTAGAATATAAGATTTTTTTATTTCTGCCACTCAATCAGAAGTGTTATACTAATAGGTTGATGCTTTCGCTTAAGCAAATGGTGCCTTTTGGTCCCGTCTCCTTTTGGGCCCATTGGTAGCATAGGAGAACCCGACGTAACTAGAGAGTAGTTGTCGGCAAATCAAGTCGACGATCTTTCCTTTTCCCGGAGCGCCTTCCTTGACGCGTCTGCGTCTGGTGCCTCGGAGCCTGCGGTATAGAAACGGATCTGAATCAATATCGAATGCAACCTCTCCCGCCGTGGAACTGTTTCCGTTTTTCAATCGAGGTATATTGTAGTTTCCTCGGGTCGTCGCCGCCCCACCCCTTTTTGACCCATAATCAGGTTTTTACCATCCCAAGATAATAGAAGAGGCAAAAGAAGACCCATACCATAGCCATAGATAGGTAGGAAGGGACAAGATTGGAATAGAATCAAGTTGGCAAAGCAAAACCACTGCTGAATCTGGACTAAGCCCTCACTCCACGGCTCCTCAGGTAAAGAGAATAGGAACAGATAGGAGCACTTAGACTTGGTTGGAGGCCTGACCTATCTATAAAGAGGCTTGTAGCTTCACCAGAATCAGATGCATATGCCGTGGATCATCGGCTTTCAATTCCGGCGTTCCAGAGTAGTGATTGGCAAAAGAAGCCTCTAATCCCAATGACTTTAGGTCTCCCTAAAGCTTAGGTCAGGGTGGGCACCGGGCAGTAAGAATATTCACCGACCAGTGTTCATATTGGAATGGGCTCCGCCGGAGCTAGGAGAACAGCAGCTCTTCCGAAAAAGAATCTGACAGTTTCAAGTCCATGGGAATCTTCCTCCTGGGATGAATTGCCTTCAATCATCTATCGAATTGGAATTCCCTGTCGAAAAAGGGGAAGGAGGAAGAATTGCGTTCTAGTGTCCTATTTGTCTAATCTAATAATTATTATTAAATTCCCCCCATTCAATAATTCGTATTCGTAGCGTCCGATTCCATTCCTGACTAGCGGACAGAAAGAAAGCAAGAATTCTTACTGCTCTACGATTAACTCTTCCGTTTAAGGTCAGGAGGTACGAAGTGACTTTCCTCGTTAGGACAGCCAGAAGGGCAGAGCTCTATGTTCTATTGAAAGCTGTCTCAAAAGAGCGCATTCGATTCCTCCTCGTACATTTCTATTAGATGCTTGAATGTCGGAAATCAGATATGGCAGCATTTATTTGGGCCTTAACTTAATAAAGAAGGATGGCTAGTTACTTATATTTATTCATACCGGGAATTTTGTCCCACTTTTCTTTTTCCTTCTATTCGGATCTTTCCGGCGAATGTTGAGAATGGTCTGTTCATGAAACTTCGGGTACCTTTACTATCGAAAAATGATGTTCCCAGGAGCAAAACCATCTAAGCCAAGATCGTGAATTCCTTTCACTAGCAGCCTTAATGCCGACAAAACATCAACAGGATCGGAATCAGGGAAGGCGGATTCCATAGTTGCCTCACAGCCTGCCTATTCGAGAACATCTGCTCGTGGGATCTGACTAAGATGACATTTGATCTCGGCCTGGCCTAGCGCTTGAAAGCATTAATTTCCATAAGCCGTCAGGGCAAGAAGGTCCTTAACAACCGATTCCTATTCTTTATATGTCATGTCACTTCCTCGTCCATTAACAAGGCAAGAGCAAATGAAGTCACCGCGCTCTTTCCCTCTCACCAGTACTTATCTATAAGGGATGGGGCGGAACCGGTTCAAACCAACAGCCACTTTCCTTAATGGCTACCCGCTTTCGAGTGAACTCTTGGACTGGCTGAAAGGGAAAAGGGAAACTGTACAAGGCATTTTCCACTCGTTTACGAATTTTTAAGGAAAGGATTGTTGCACTCTCTTGCTTGAATGAATCGACATTTGTGGATGGTTGTTTCTTTGGGATTATTTTATCTATATTTAGAACTACTGGATCAACTACTCTGGCTTTTAGCCTTTTGAACCAGTGGAACCCTACCCTAAAGTCACTCGCCCGTTCAAACTCTTCTGTCCATCCCATCTAAAGCCTTTCATCAGTGAATCCGGGGACAGCCGCTGCTTTATTTAAACAGCTAAGATAAGGTCTAAGACCGTCTCTTTTTTTCCACATCCTCATTCCTCCTTATTTCAGGATACTTTTTCTAATGCTACGGAACCAGCTTTCCCAATCAATAAATTCAAATTAAGGGGGCGCTCCGGGGGTCAATTCCCTCGGTGCGATGGGGGAGTTTGTTCCTCTCCCTATGGCCCGGATCGTCTAAAATGAAGTACGATCACCTCTTAGGCACCGGTTAAAGCGCTTCATTTAAATGCTTTAATTTAATATGGTTAGGTTTACCTAAAGTGAGTCTCTTGGTTTGAGATGCTCACTACTTAGTAACAGCTGAGTGCCCTACTAGACACTCCTTCGTGGGGTGGCTGTGGTCGAGTCCGATGTTCTGTCACAGTGTGACTTATTTTATCGAGATCTCTGTTAATTTCTGGATCTCCTGATGAGGAATCGGTGGAGAGTCCAGCCCCAGCAATGTGGTTGTGATTCCCTATCGATCGCTTCCGAAAGGGGTGAAAGGCGACCTGAAAGGAAATTAGTTATGAGAACTTTATTTGATAAGTTACTTACTTTGACATCCATCCGGTGGCAGAGAGTATTGGAAGACTTTCGGGTGATGGTGACTATCTTGAAAAAGATGGGCCTCTCACCCTGCCCTGGACGGCTATACTAAGGAAGTTTGCATAGCAGGCTACCTTTTCTGCAAGAAAGTTCGACATCTGGTTAAGGGATCAGGACTTCTCTTCACCGCCTTGTATTTGAAGCAATGTAGTTCATCGCTCCAAATATGGCCGTTGGAAGAAATCTCCTGAGCTCTTGCCAGTGCCGATCTCTCTCACTAGGTCCGGGTGCCCTCGCATAATCTCGTCCTTTCATTGGAGGATGGTTTATAAGAGGGATGATAAAGCCGATCTGTTGGTTAAGTTATACTTGTCTTTCTTCACACTTAGTAAATTGATTAAGCTGTGTCCAAAGATAAGTAAGAAGACTGAAAAGTCTATAACCCAACCGGATCCAGTTTTATTGGTATTATTAAGGAGAAAATACCTGATCTCGTCAACCGATACCTGCCCGGAGTCTCCACCATTCCCTTAAACCAAGGGATGAAGTGGGTTCCGACCTGGAAGTCATTACCAACATTCAAACAAATGAATGACCTGCTGAGACAGAACGCCAGAGAGCAAGGAATTGGTTTCCCTTTCAAGGGTAGTATCAAGTCTTGCTTTCCTGCCGTATTCTTTGAATTATCAGCTTATACTTTCCTCCTTGAGTTTATACACTCTCGGGGGGAGCAGTGGTCATCAGGTATTCTCTGGCCTGAGAGAACTAGGTTCGCATTGGACCGTCAGAATATCTCAGGATCTGATTTAGATCAGTTTGAGAAGACATGCGGTCCGCAGCTGCCTAGCTATCGAGACCTGAGGATACCTCCTATTACAGGAAGGCTGGGTTGTACTTTTGAGGGAGGGGGTAAAAGGCGGATTTTCGCCATTGGGAACTATATCAATCAACGGTTGTTGAAGCCAGTCCATGACTGGTTGATGGATGTCTTGAGGGGGGTGCCCATGGATGGATGGTACTTTCCAAGCTCCTCTTTATAGGTTGGCTGGCAAACAGGATTGTTATTCATTTGACCTAAAATCGGCTACCGATCGGTGGCCGATTTGATGGTTCTTTTAGATTATGCAATACCTGTTTGACCGGTCGTTTGCCTCCGCTGTTGTGAACTCGGCCCTCGCGTGCAACATTTTTTAAATACGCCCGGAGGGCTGTCATTTCCTTCATCGCGGGGCAGCCTCTTGGCTACTATTCATCCTGGCCCCTTTTCGCACTCTCTCACCACTTGTTGGTGTGCAGATCAGGTGCATCCAGGGATGAAGTTCGACTCCTATGCTGTGCTAGGGGATGATGTGGTCATCGCTGATTCCTCAGTGGCCAAGGTCTATGAGCGGGCTCTGGAGCAGTTTGGTGTAATGATCAGTTACCAAAAGTCTCTGATCTCTAACACTGGCTGCGCAGAGTTTGCAAAACAGTTCCGAGTCCACGCTCTAAGGAAGGACCTTAGTCCAATCTCGGCGAGAGCCTTGATGAATTTCTTCCACCCTTACGGTCTGATTAGTATCGGTCAACGCTACGGCTGTTGCCGATTTTCTACTCTAGCCCGTGTGTGGGGGGGCTGGTTTTCGGACACTGGCTACTATCGCGACCAAATTAAAGTTCGAGAGGTTGTGGCAGACCAAAACTCTCCTTCGTCCAGAGGGCTTTGTCCCCTGACATCAGGGAGTTCTTTGAGGCACCTATCGTATCTTCTTCATGGAAGACCGTAAAGATTCAAATCTTGTTCGGTTTGGTCTGATGTGGGGATTGTATGATTTGGTGGGGTCCTTGGGACTTGGTTGGCTTTCTTACTCCTAGCGTCGTCGATGACTCCTTTCCTAAGTCAGTGATTATGATGAAGGAGTAGTTCCGTAATCTTTCTGCTATTCTATTAGGATGTTTCAGCTGTCTCTGTCCTTATGGCATATCCGAGGCTGCGTCTTTTATCTCTGGTCTTCGCCTTTGGCTTCCTTCCGCCTTGCTTACTTCGTAGACAACCTCAAATATCATATACCCAACTGGGAGCTCATGCTAAGACAGCCCTGCCTCCCTCCAGCCTGACCGCCTCGCCTTCACAGTTGACGAAACGAGTTGCCTTTCTCCCTGGCCTCCAACTAATGGCCCCGCCTTCCGAGTAGCCGGACCGACCGACTCAAGCTGTAGAGGCCCCTTACCTTAGGTAGCCAATCATTATCAAGTAAGGAAGAGCACCTTACCTTAAGGAAACTGAAGATAGCTCAATAAATGGGGAGAGTTACGAGAAGGGAAGGGCTTCATAGCTCCTTACTATAGATAGGCGACTAAGGTAAAACCCCACCTTTTAATCTGACTAAGAAGTAAGGCCCGGAAACGGCTCCAATAGGGCACATTCGTCCATCGCCGAAACAGGCCGTAAACGCCTCCGAGAGCGTTTGTTATAAGCCGAAGGAAAGGTCGCTCGGAGATTAGCAGAGTTTATGTAATCTGATCCAGCCACAACTCCAGCAAGAGTAGGCTCTGAAGAATGAAAAGACGTATAAGGGCTAAATCCATTTCATGCAGTTTTTTGGGGAAAGATTTAGACAACCAACGACGTTAGCGACGAGTTCGCACCCCCTGCAAGATCACGTTTTTCATCAGCCACTACTATTCTTTCTGCCAATCCTGAATCCGAAGTACGGTAACATGGAAGTAACATAAGCAGATTCAAAGACAGAAGCGGAAGAGGCAGAAGTCCAATCCTTAATATATATTGCCGAAACTGGGCAAGCGAAGTTAGTTAGCTTTATTTGAATTCTTTAATGTCCTCAGGGCAAAGCCAGGCACAAACTGAAAAAGGAGAATTGGAATTTTCCTTAAATCTGCGGCGCCGGATTTTAGCTAATGAACAAAGGGGGGCTGAACGACAAAATGGAAGTGTCTTTTCTGGTAAGGCTAAAGACGAGACCCAGAAAGTTCCGGCATAGTAGCGCGCCAAGCAAGCGAAGCAGCAAACGAAGACACCCAGTACAGCAAGTTACAGCCCCCTAGGAAGAGGGTAAGGCAGCTCAAAATGGAGGCTTGGCTTGAAATCTTTACTTTGAGAACGAAGCGCCAACTATTATTAGTCAAAGTAAAGGTTTGGTTTTCGGAGCTGGCTGCAAAGCCCTTACAGGGGTAGCGGCAGATTCTTTAGCACTCGTACCTTCATTATGGTAGCACGAGTAGCGGCTTCAGTAGCTTATCCTGGATACCTCCAGTAGTGGAGGAGGCAAAGCACCAGTGGTAGCATCAGTACCGGCATAGCCTTTTTTTTTTACAATAAAGAAAGGACTGGTACTGAACTAGTAGATACGGTTGAGTCAGTTGTTGATCCAGAAGCGCTAGAAGTGGTAGTAGTATACCTTCCATATCAAGAGCTAGGGAACTGGATGGCATTATTGAGGAACTCCGTACTTTTCACTGGGCTTTCGACAAAAAGGTGAAGGTCTTCCTTCCTCTCGTGCCTTTTAAAATAAAAAAAAAAAAAAGATCCCCGTTGGCTGTGATGTAAGGGTGACCTAGTAGTCTCCTATTTTTTAAAAAATGGCGTATCATGCATGTTCTGCTTGAGTATCCAGAGACCATGGAGAAATGACATAAAACCTTGCAGCCAGCGAGATGAGCACCCTAACTGTTGTCATCTTTGCCACAGGAATAAAGATTTCTTCATTCCCATACTGCTGTGAGAAGCCACGAGCAACCAATCGCGCATCTTTCAATCGAGCCCTTACTCTTGCACTTCACCTTATATACCCTGACTACACGGAACTAGAAAGAAGATTTGGCTTCACTCCTCCTTCTGGTAATGGGACAAGTTCCCATGTCTCATTCTTCTTTAATTGTTTGCAGACCTCTTTCATCGCATTCTCCCACTCTGGAATTGGAATGCCTTTAGCTTCTTCAACTGAGCTTGGCTCTTCAACTTTCTGATCTTGAGAGGCACAAGACTGTGACACTTTCACAGTGTCTGCATAGCTGGCTTCTGTATACTTGGGATTGGGCTTCTAGATCCTTGCTTCTTATAAGTCCAGTCTGGCTATCAAGGACAGTGCCTTTCGCAGGCCTCTTGAATAGATTGTTGCTCTCTGATTGATAGAGCTGCTTTTATCACTCTTTGTTGACGAAGGCACTCTCTGGGTCGTGGGCCTTGGGCTTTCTCTGACACCTTTCTTCCCCTACCTTTGCTGTACTTGCTTTGAGGGCTTCGTGTAGCTGATTTTGGTGACTCAGGTCCAGAGTCACTCACAATAGAAGGCTCCTGTTGCTCAGGTGCTTGGGCCCGCATACTTTTTTCTAGCATCCCGGAATCCGGCAGTACTACATTTTCGTTTTTTAAAATCTATGATGATGCCTCATCGAAAACGAAATTTGGAAATAAAAAGACTTTTTTGGTAGTCGGATCAATGCACCCCCACCCTTTCTTCTGCTGATCATAGCCGAAAAAGATGCACCTTACCTTATAGTATAGCCTGATTCTCCAGCTTTGTCTTGAGTTGCTTCCTTCCTTATTCATATTTGAGGAGAGAATCTGTGAACGAAGTGGAATCCTTTCTATAAGTGATTCTTCAAGTCGTGCCAGACCACTTCTTCAAATTGGTTTGGTTTGACTCTGCGCCTTGCGAGAGCTCTAAGTAAGGTCCTTAGGGGCATCTCATCCAGAGGGGCTCCTGATTCGAGGTTTCTTTGTGGCATCGCCTGCCCTTTCTATAGAAAGAAAGATAACCTAATTGTCGTTGTCGACACCTACCTCGTTCAGTAGGCCGGTATGCCTTAAAAGATGGTTCGGGCACAACTACTGGAACCTTACCCTCAGGTAGGAGTGTTGGTTCAAAACTCCTACGTATCAACGATTCCTTATCCGCAATAAGATTGTAAATGAGTATGTCACGACTTAACAACCAGAACGGCTACTTAAGAGAGGACATTTCCCCCAGCGCACGAAAAAAAAGGGATATTCCATCGTGATTCTCCGGTTCAATGCTAGCCTGCCTTCTTCTCGATCAAGTTTCAAATGCCCAGCAAAACGCCACTTTCGACCGGTTGAGACTATGAAAAATCAGTTTATGGTGTACAAGACAAGCTGAGATCTTTTCTTTCTCAAAAGAAAAAAAAAAAAAAGGTGGGCAAGAAGAAAGCTATGGAGAGATTTGTTCTACAAATGGTCTATCTATTTAGGTAGGAGGGCTAATGCCAAAAAGAGAAAGGAAAAGAAAACGGCGGGGAACGAAGGAACTGACTGATTCAATGATTTCGGAAATCACCCGACTCAATAGGAAGAAGAGGAGTCGGAGCTAGTTTTTTTATTTTTCAAAGAAAGAGTGCCAGTGGACCGGAAGAAGAAGCTTGGATAGCAGACCTGGCTTTTTCCGGATCGGTAGCAGTGTGAGTTTTTTACCTCAGAAGAGGATCGCATGGAAAGGTTCTTTCGTCAAATTCACCTCTCCCACGCCCAATCTTTACATCAGTGGATGGGAGCAGAGCAAGTCAAGTTAGCCCAGTTCTCTTTGCATAGACCTAGACCTATAATCTATAGGGAATCGAATGAGCTAGAAGAGAAGGCAGAAAGCCTATATCCTATATATAAGATATAAGTGTCCTCATTCAGCCTTGCTTGACCGAAGGAGATAGAAGGCTCATCAATCAGTCATAGCCTAAACTGAGGCATTGGAGGGGCATGAGAGAAGGTGCGCATTCCGATTTGGTCAATCTCATCTCTTTCTTCTCTGCAACTCGGGTAAAAGCCTAGAAGTTAAAAGGAAGTCAAGATTGAATTGGATTTGCTTTCCGGCATTCTGCTTTTGTTTGGATCGAACTCCAAGGGTTGCCATTCTACTAAGTAAGAAGAAATCGAACTCGCAGGAAAATCTAAGTAGCAAAGGGTACGACATTCAGTCAGCTTGGTGAAAGACTTTGTCTAATTCCACAGTGCTTTCAAGAGGAATAGTAAATAGAAAGTACCAGGGATCAAACGAGAAGGAAGGTACGACATTGTCAAAATGATTGGAAATCTTCCACGTTTGCCCTTCCTTAGTCGGTAATGATAGATCTATGTCTAAAAGGAGGGCATGTTGGCAAGAAAGCATTCACCGACGGAAGCAATGCTTTAAGAAAAGAGAGTGAATCTAGACTTGCATCTTCGAGTCTTTCTTATTAAATTAAAAGGAAGAGATGCTTATTTGTTATAAAGATCCCAAGATCAGCTTTGCTTTTATCGGCATATCCGCTAGTTCAATCACCCTAGAGCTAGAGGGGAGGCACTAGTGGTAGCTCTAATATGTCTAAACCTCAGGAAAACTTTCTAGGCGCAGTACAGGGGTCGAACTCTTTGGATGGTAATAAGTACGGTAAGCCTGAAGCGGTGGCATGGGAACTTCCTTTCAGAAGGACTGATTCGGAAGAGAGGAAAGATGGACTTGCATCGTATTAGAATATAAGGAAGAGTTGCTTGTACTTACTGCTTGCTTACATGCTTACTCGGAACTGAACTATCCTGACATAGGTCCGAGACTTTCCGACGACGCACGGTTCTTTTTCGGTTCCCTGGATTAGAAAGTCTTGAACCCTTACGTCTTTACTCAGAGAAGTCACTCGTGGAGCGATCACTTATGACAGTGAGCAGTGACCTCGAAGAGATCAGCCACCTTACGTACGATTTCCAGCTTTGCTTTGAGTTCACCCGTGGCTTTCTCTTTTTATGTTATCTTGTTTCCACCGACAAAGAAAGAGATAGAGATAAGGTAGTGAAGTGAAACTGAATAGTAAGGTTCCCTCATATGACTACTTATCAAAAAGTGGATACTCTTCACCTCAGGAGCTAGGAAGAACTAAGAAAGCGAACCGGCCGAAGCCGGAGTCACGTGTAAGGAGAGTTGAAATAAGTAGGTATCAATAGCCTTCTTTAAAAATGTCTCTCTGAGTGATCTAGCTATGTTTGAGTTCTAAACCTCATATATACAAGATATGATAGAAAGAATAAAGAAAGCCATTTCTGGGGCAAGGAGGTCAAGCGAAGATCAGAAGGAATAGCTTTCTTCCAAAAATCCCAATTGCCACTAGTTTGGAGCTTTGAGTGCTCACTCGTCAGTTACCAACTGTAGAGCTGATTCTACGTCAGAAAACTTATCCATCATAATGGAATAGAGCACGAAGGATGTCATGATGTACTCTTTAGGATCCCCTTCCTTATTCTTAGATGTCTAGTCTAATTTACATATTGTTAACCAGGAACTATACCCCTTGAGAATTTTGGCAGCTAGAAGAGAGAGTTGAAGCAGATAATCTCTTAAGGACGAAAACACACTATAGCTCGATCCTCATTCCTTCTTACTTAGGAAATGTGACGTATCTTTAGAACTCAATCAATTCCATCGATCGGCCGGAAAGCCTATCTCTTTTGGTACAGAGGGACATAGGGGCGAATGCTTGAATGGGAGAGGCTAGGAGTTGAACCTAGATTACACACTGACCCGCTCTACCACCGCTGGAATATGTCCACAAAGAACTGGAAATTTCACTTCCATGGTGAGAACGCTGGCTCTACTTAGTAAGGACTTCCAGTTTTATGAAATTGAAATGGAAGATCCAGATCTTGGAGCACCTAATCAACAAGTTGAGGAGAAGGTATGAAATCCTCAGTCTCCTGGGGCAAGTGGGGGCGACACACTGAATGAACCAACTCCAATGGAGCAGGATCAAGAAGAAGTTCAGCTACGTAAAAGTGAGCGTGACCCTCGTCGTCGATTTGAGATTGAGGGAAAGGCCTTCATGCTAGCTCCGGTAGATGAAGAGAAAGACTCAAGAAGAGGCTCTCGCAAGACTTGCTAGGGAATTCCTTCAAGCAATGCAGGACGAGATGGAGTCGATGAAAGCAAATCCAGTCTGGGACTTGGTTGACCTTCCACCAGGGCCTCAGACAATCGGTAACAAATGGGTTCTTAAGATTAAACGCAAAGTGGACAGATCTATTGAAAGGTATATGTGACTAAGGGCTTTACATAAAAGGAGGGAATCCATTATGAGGTTCTTAGACCAGTTCTTAGATTCGTCTCCATTAGGCTCATTCTAGCCATTCTCGCACATCTAGCTAGATCTAGAGCTTAACCAAATGTTAAAACTGAATTTCTTATTTTAATGGGGATCTTTATGAATAGATCTATATGGACCAATCCGTTGGCTTTGTTGATGATGGACAGGAGCGCAAAGTATGCAAGTTCAAACGAGAAATCTATGGCTTAAAGCAGGCGCCAGTGCCTTGGCTAAATTCCTACCTTCGGGAGAATTAGGATTCCATCGTAGTGGTTCTCCCTTGTTGACCAAAGGAGTGCTTTAAAAGGTTAGAGTCAGAGAAGGAGTGGTTTACTTGGAAGGAGAAGGAGAGCCAAAGGTAGCATAGCTTCTTCCAGTTCCAATTTCTCCATTTTGAGCTTATCCGTACATCACCTTCTTCCTTCCTCGAGTGATTTCATCCCTTCGGTCTCCTATTGGAAGATCTTTTAAGGTCATAAGCAGTAGTCAACCCCTTATTATATCAAAGAAGTACTAAATGAGAGACTTCTATTTAGATATATTTTTAGTACACTGAAACTATGTCTTATGGTAAGCGGACGCCACTTTTCTCGTCGGCGATCACCGTGAGATCTCTTGAGTGCTAATAACCTCAAACTAAATGGCACGTATGCTTTCACCAGGACTTCTTCAAGAAATTCCCCCATTGCTCCCTTTGTCAAAAGTTCTAAGGAATCATCAGTAACTATATACTCTGTCGGTTAGTCTGACTTCCTTTTCGGGCACGAAGGAATTACCAATAGAATCAGGGTGCTCAATCTTCCTCTCACGAGGACAAAAGCATGCTTCGCAATCAAGCTAGAAAAAGCTCATCTGCGAAGACTAATAAAGAGAGTCCCTTACTCTAAAGTCAAGTAAAGAAGAAGTAGTCAACTCCTTCCTCTCGGGCGCACTTCATTTCTAATCATTCAGTCTTATTTCCCTTGGTCCCTCAGACAGTCCCCAGCCGGTCAACGGTTGCAAGCCAATGCTTCTTAGAAAGTCAAGGCAGTCTATCCAATCAAATCAGTGCCTTTGCGAGTGTGAATGCGAGCGGGAAGTCCACTCAGTCCAAGCCCCTTTCTTATTTATTTTCATAAGAATGCCAATCAGTCTGTCCAAGGAAAGAAATCCGGTCGGTGCGGGAAAGAAAGGCAGTACGGTACCACTGTCCATTCTATCCATTCATTCCTCTTAGTCCAGGCAAGCATGCCTGGGGTAGTCAAAGAGGAAGATTTTCTATCTTTTAGCAACAACCAACCTAGGTCTCTTTGAATCCGATGTCTTAGGAGAAGGAATAAGAGATGAAAGCAATGTCTCTTGTTAGCAGTCTAGTGAGCCTACGCTCATTCCAGTCAGTCCGAGCAAGTAAGAATAAATAAGGAAAGTCGCTAGGGAAGTAGGAAGTAGGCTTAGCTCTTGTGCACATCTTTTGAGGGGTTTACTTGCTTACTTCTTAGAGTAAGGTGCGAAGCCTAGCTGATCGGACCGGGCATGCCTTTCTTTTCAAGGGGCGTATGGGGGCCTGAAAGTCTTATTGCATCTATGGCATCTTCTTATGATCGGATTAACTATATCCTCAAGTGCCACAGCTTTTTCTTGAACAGCAAATGAAATACCAATTGCAGCAGATAGGCATTCAGTTAGCTTTCATCGGATACAAGAGCAGTGGATGATTTCACAATTACCCAAACTAGAGCAAGGGTAGCACCGGTTACTGATTACCTGACTGAACCACCAGGAGCTATTCTTTCGCAAAGAGCTTATTCGTGCACATGCACAAAAGCTTATTCTTGCAAAACCTATTCTCGCTTACAGAAGTACTATCCTGCTTAGGAAAGGGAATCTTTGATTGAAGGAAGGTATTCGTGTACGGGAATCAAAGTGATTAGAACAGAACTGAGCTTGCCGGCGAAGAAGCAACGGACGCTATTCGTGGACTGAGCAAGAGACAGATAGAGTTGATTAAAGCGATACAGATCGATTCGATAAGAGCTAAAACGGAAAGGAAGATTTCATTAAGACAGATGTCGCACATACTGATCACGCATAGCGAGCTGAAGGCCTAATTGCTCCTATTCGATCGTTTACTAAAGAGAAATTCCCGATAAACGAAAGGCATGGGACCGCTCTTGATCTACTTTAGGACTAGCGAAGATAGAATCAAAGACGAGAAAGGCGACTCTCTGCCCTCCTACTAGCCCTCGAGTTCAAGCATGTGACCTCGGCATTGAACTTGGTGTACTTAGCCTACTTTCTCTTTACCCGACGGGATTCAGAAAGCAGGAAGTCCACTTTCTTTGGATAGACAGGGAATCGAACCCTGCATTAGAGACCTATCTCTCTATCTCTAATTAGACGACTACTTTGGGTTCTTTAACTACGTAATTAAGATAAGAAAGGCCAGGGATGAGAACCTTCCTTCTCGCTTCCATGGGAAAGTCAAAGTAGAGGACCGTCCTTCTATCTCAAATAAGAGAACGGATTCAATCCGATCCCTATCTTACTACTGATTGCCCTCTTGCGGACAAGAGTTTAGACTCCATCTCTGATCAGAAAGAGATAACTATCAAGACGTGAGAAGAAAGACCCCGATCCCTTGTAGGACTTGTGATCAGTCCGCTAACAGGCGTGGCAAGGACGGACGAGAAGAGCTTTCTTATTTAAGAGTCTGACCTTATTTAATATTAGGTTCTGCTTGCCCAAGGAGAAGGAGCATCAGCAAGACTTTTTAGAGGATCTCTTCCCTCTGGGCTTGCAGTAGCAGTTAAGAGGGTTAATAGGTCCAGCGAGATTGAATATTCGCGGCGCAATCCTTTTACCACTGAGTTTGCGACAGTGGTTGGTCACTTGCGGCACAAGAATTTGGTTCAGCTTCGACGGGTGATGCTGTGAGGGATCCGAGTTGGTCTTGGTCTATGAGTACCTGCCCAATGGAAGCCTCGACAAAATCCTCCACAAGAATTCCAGTTCTCCGAGTTGCCTCACGTGGAAGCGAAGTAAGTAGGAGCATAGTTCTTGGAGTTCTGCTCTTACTTATCTGCATGAAGAGTGCGAGAGAATAATTCATAGAGACGTGATGCAATATAATGCTGGATGCAGACTTTACGGCCAAGCTTGGCTTGGGGATTTTGGTCTGGCAGAAGTTTACGAGCATAGTTCCAACACAAGAGAGGTAACTATACCGCCGGCTGGAAGG